GAACCCCTCTTTTGTTATACCATCAGGGTAATGATTCATCAACCTGCTAGTTCTTTTTATGAGGCACAAACGGGAGAGTTTATCCTGGAAGCGGAAGAGCTGCTAAAACTGCGTGAAACCCTCACAAGGGTTTATGTACAAAGAACGGACAAACCCTTATGGGTTGTCTCGGAAGACATGGAAAGAGATATTTTTATGTCAGCAACAGAAGCCCAAGCTTATGGAATTGTTGATGTTGTAGCGGTGGTTGAGTGAAAAGCCCGGATTTTTTTTCGCGCAAATTCTCGATTTCCTATTTTATATTTTTGCTGAATTTACTAGAAAATTAAATAGAAGTAATTAAAAATCATCAGGTTAGGATCGATCTAAACCAGCCCATTTTTTATATGATATGATTCAACATGCCAACTATTAAACAACTTATTAGAAATACAAGACAGCCAATCAGAAATGTCACAAAATCCCCCGCGCTTCGGGGATGCCCTCAGCGTCGAGGAACATGTACTAGGGTGTATGTGCGACTCGTTCAGATCATGAGCTGGGATAAAAGAAAGAAAACCTTTTCTAGTATCAATGATCAGTACCGGGGAATAGGATAGAATAGAAAAAGAAGTCCGTTCAATTCAGTATAAAAAAAAGAATCTATCCATTCTATTGTGTATGAAATTTATGGTTTCCATTGGTGCAAATCCAATCACCTCAATTTAAGATGAGAAGCAATTCTCCATTGGTAGCAAATGGTTATCCATTAAGCGGAGAAAATCCTACTTAAAAATAAAAACATAAAACTTAGGCCCCTCTTGCAAGAACGGACTAACAGGGTTAGCTACCCAGCCAACTTTCATAATTAAATACCGTTACTGTGTAAGTAGATCTAATCGTGAAAGACCTATTACTGGATAATTCATGGGTAGAGCCAAAGAATGTGAACTATACAAGTTACCAATAACATTGATTAAATGAAGTAAAGGCTCCGGTGTATAGAGAAAACCTCACCGTTTAAGAAGTAACCATATAAACGAAGGAAGCCACTATTTCTTTATCCATTTATATTTTTTATTTATTATATTTTGATACCTAGTAAAATGAAATTTCTTATTTCGAAGTGAAATGTCTAGAAAAAAGAAAAATAGCGGTCGGGAAGGTTATAGTAGCCAAAGTCATTGGAATTTTTAGTTTATACATTGGAAAAAAGCTTTGTTATTAATAGACTAGGAAAGGGAAAAAGAATAACTGAAAGAAAGGAAATCTATTAGTTATTCGTCAAAGTTTCATTTATTCAATGACCAGAATTAGACGGGGAAATGTAGCTCGGAGACGTAGAACAAAAATTCGTTTATTTGCATCAAGCTTTCGAGGAGCTCATTCAAGACTTACTCGAACAATTACTCAACAGAAAATAAGAGCTTTGGTTTCGTCGCATCGGGATAGGGATAAGCAAAAGATAAATTTTCGCCGTTTGTGGATCACTCGAATAAACGCAGTAATTCGTGAAATAGGGGTATCCTATAGTTATAGTAGATTAATACACGACCTATATAAGAAACAGGTGCTTCTTAATCGTAAAATACTTGCACAAATAGCTATATCAAATAAAAATTGTCTTTATATGATTTCCAATGAGATCATAAAAGAAGTAGATTGGAAAGAATCCACCGGAATAATTTAAACGGAGTTCCCCGGAGAATGAACTCCGGGAGGGTAAAGTCAAAATAAATATAAATATGATAAAAAATAGTAAAAGTAAAACTGAACGAACACACTCAAAAAAAATCTTTATTCTTGCCCGATCCTTTTTTTCTTACGACACGATAATTCAATCCATATTTTTCGAACAAAACATCAATCTGCGTTTGAGTTCGGATTTTACTTTTTTTTAGTCAAGTGAAGAAAGAGTAAGCCTATTTATTTCTGGCTCGAAGACCCGCAGTTCTGGTGGTCGACTCGGTTCTTTCAAACTGTTTCTCATTATTAAGAAAAGGTAACAAAGATAAAATACGAGCTTGTTTTATAGCAATAGTAATTAATCGTTGTTGTTTCAAGGTCAATCTATTCACCCGTCTAGATAATATTTTTCCTTGTTCGCTAATAAATCGACTAATTAAACTCATGTTTCTATAATCAATTCGATCCCCCGATTGAATCGGGGGCAAACGCCTACGAAAAGATCGCTTGGATTTAAGAAAAGGCCGCTTGGATTTATCCATGGTTTGTTTAGTTTATTCCTTATCCCGAAAATCCTATTTCGGTCGGATCTAAAATGAATTAGAATAAATAGGATTTGGTTTGTTTATATTTAATTATGTTATTATGTTATATATAGAATATTTAACTATGTTCTATATAGAAATGTCATTTTTACCCTTCCTTGTAAGGGTTACATACAAGTGCTCGATTCGATCTATTTCTTTATCTCCCCATGAATCATATGTTTGTAACAAAATGGACAGAATTTTCTCAATTCCAATCGATTAGGCGTGTTGTGACGATTCTTTTCAGTAATATATCTGGAAATACCCGTTGCTACCTTATTAACACCGTTTCGAACACAACCGGTACATTCCAAAATAACCGTTATTCGGACATCTTTTCCCTTGGCCATGAACCCCCTTTGGATTTTTCATTTACTCAACTCTTCTATTTTCGATCCGAAACGAAGAAGAAGGAAGGAAGGATAAATAGAAGTTATTAACTTGAAATCCAATTATGAAAACTTTCGCTGCAATCAATATACTAAAAAAATTTCTAAACTTTATTTCAAATTCAAATCACAGTATTTCATTTACATTTAAGTACCTTGTATAAGAGTCTTGTCCTAGATCTAGGCCCCACCTTGTTTATTCTACCTCCATCCCTAGTTAATTTTTGAATTGAATAATTTATTTAATTCAAACTTGAACCCAAGTCTCGAAGCTGTTGAATACACCTTTTCTTTTTTTCTCTTTCCTCCCTCTTATTCTAAAAGGAAAAAGGGAAAAAAGAGAAAAAGGGGGCAAAGGATTAGTCACAAATATTTAATTGTATCTCGAATCTCCGTTATTTGGTACCGTATCAATAACTAGAATCAAAAAAAGGGGAATGTCAATGCATCTGGGAAAAAACGATTAATCTCTATCAATAGACCTGCTAAAGACCCGAACCATAGAGTACTTAATACCGGTGCCACGGAAAGATATGTTTTTAGATCTCGCATTGAAAAATCTCCTTCCTTCTTTTATTGTAATCTAAAATGGTAATACATAAATGATCAGATGCATATGCAGTTAAGAACCTTGTACACGGAATCCCTAATTCAAATTAAAATGTACAACTATCCAGTAAATAAAATTTTTTCTTAAAACATAAAAAAACGTTCCTCTCTTCCCGAGTATTCCCGAAAACTGCTCATTTATTTTTACGACAGGTTCCGTTCCGTATTTCATACGTATATAAGACTTTTCTTTTACTATTATTATATGTTAAATGGGACCAAAAAGACGAAATGCCCATATAAATTGTATATATCAATGGAGGAAATAACGATGTGGAAAACAAAACAGGAATTCTATACAATGACACTGTAGACCAATTGGAGGGATGTAGCGCAGCTTGGTAGCGCGTTTGTTTTGGGTACAAAATGTCACAGGTTCAAATCCTGTCATCCCTACCTATTACTTCTTCGTTGAGCAGTAACGAGGGATTAATTAAGATCGATTCCAATATCCAATAATATATATATATATAATATATTATATAATCGGTCATTATCATTAAACTGGGGTTAAAAAAGTGTCTTTACAGTCTTCTCTTTTCTGATAAGAAAGCGCTCTTAGTTCAGTTCGGTAGAACGCGGGTCTCCAAAACCCGATGTCGTAGGTTCAAATCCTACAGAGCGTGATTTCATCCTTATTTTTCTTAGATCAAATTAGACTGAAAGAGCTTCACTAACTTGAACCGCAATCTGAATTTGACCTCCTTTGTATTAAAGAAAGTAGGAGGTCAATCAAAAAAAGCGATAGTAATTAATCAAAGGTCCGATTGATCACCACGCCTATATTGTAAATATGCAGTTACGAATAATCCAGCCAAAGTAACAGGAATTAGACCTAACACGATTCCAAATAGAAAAACTTCAATCATTGCAATTTATTTGAAAGGAGAAAAAGGAGGTAATATCTATACCTAAATATTAATCTGAATTACCATGAATCTCAATGACCAAGAATTTGCAATTTATACAGAATCCTATCGAAAGATTTATTTTTATGAATTGTGCATTTCAAATACTAATTTCAGATAAGTCGTATCTTGCTCAGACCAATAAATAGAGCTGAGGTTACCGTTAAAGCCGCTAGTAGAAAACCAAAATAACTAGTTATAGTAGGCATGAAGGAGCTAAATGAAATATGTTCTTTTTGTACATATATGTTTCTAAAAAAGCACTTACCTAAGTTTCCTTTTTCAAAAAATAGGGGATATTCAATTGATTAATCTATCATTATACACGGTACTAACAAAGATAAAGTGACAGGCGTATAAAAACAAATTGATTCATCATTTACCACATCTACCCATCCCGCGATTCCAATCAACCGATTCATTGAGCAACTCTTGGGGGAAAACTTATATAAACTAATAAAATTGGGCCGTGTAACTTCACTCAAAAATTAAACCTTTTTAATTTTTAAAATGATTACATTCTGGAAGAATAAAAGAAAACTTTTTTATTGTCTCGAATCCTATTTATATTTTAGAGCCAACGTAAACCTTATAAAAAAGATTACTTTCATTTTAACTCATTAGATTCCGGAATAGGTTCATTCACTTAATATCTTGAATGAATGAGAAGAAAAAAGTTATCACGCAATCACTCGAAAAAAGAAAATATTTCTTTTGGTCCAACTGGGTTAGTAATTTCTATTATCTTTTCTTTTTTACGTTCTACATTTTATCTTTCCGTATTCTATTATAAAACCTCGTTCTTGTAGTTAGGTCAAGAAAGAATCTTTTGATCTCGATCT